AATTTGCTCACTTCGGGAAGAGCGGACGGAAAGGGGAGGTCTTTGCTCTATCTCCTTCTTCCTCTTCCCAGGAATGAACAATTCTAAAAAAAAAGATTTTCTTATCTTATTGTTTATAGATAGATATAGAATATTCTAAATTTATTATATTATAATATATATATATATATATATATATAATAATAAATAAATTAATATAATAGAATTCATTCGCGCAAGCGGCCCTTTCGCGACTCAAACTGCCGGTACGCTTTCCGGCTCGCAACGACTCAAACGGGCGGGGCTCTCTATCTGCTTGCAATGCCGGCTGTTCGCGTTTAGTTAAAAGTAGAAGTAGAGGGCGCCCTTTGCCCCACACTTCAAAAAAAGTATAAAAAAAAGTAATAAAAAGTACATGAGAAGTAAGAAAGAAAAACTTAGTTACGGGAACCGAAGGTTAGGCCGACTACTTACTTTAACTTTAGTATAGCTAAACTTAAAAAAGTTTATTCCTACCCCCTTTTCTTCTTTTTTCTGTCAATGTTGCCAATTCCCAGAATACTAATGTACCCTCGTGCATACTGTTGCCCAACTACTTTCTTCCTCCGACTTTTTTAGCCACTTCCGCATCTGTCGTATTCGGGAGAGCTTGCTTCGTGTCGGAGCATTTAGCAATGCCAGCACAGCAGCCTGGTGAGGGCTGGCTGTCTGGGGACAGGTTAAGGCAGGGCCCGCAGGGCTTGCTTCTCATGAGATTGGGTGATGGAATCGGAAAGGGGCTCATAAACCGGGCGGGCGGGCTTTTGGGCACACGGAAAAGGGAAAGTAGATGGGGGGTGCTTCTCAGCTAGAGTTGGGGGTGGGGTCGCTATGCTATAGTGGCTAGGGTGAGTCTTCCTACACGGCTGGACGCCCGGCTCTAGACGAAGCTGCGGGAGTTACCACCACATCCTCTCCCGATAGACTCGAAGCTCTTCATAGTCAGGCGGGGTATAAATCTTCTTTCAAAAAGAGAGAGACCAGAGATGACAGAGGAAGGTATTCAGTTCAAAAAATATACGGCAGTCAGAACAGCTTCAGCCAAAAATTGACTGGGGACAGAAGCTGAGAGCAAGAGAGAGCGAGCTGTCTCCAATATATGGCGTCCGCTCGGCAAACTCCATTCTGCTGAGGAGTGTAGAGGCAGGATCGTTGGGAAAGCGCTTTGTAAGTGAAGTGAGTTGAAGCAAGCATAGTTCGGAAGGCAGCGGAGATATATTCACCTCAAGAATCAGAACGGAAAACCTTGATTTTAGTCAATTTTTTCATTGTTCTGTCAAAAATGACATATACGGATGATCCTCCTTTCGATAACAGAGAGGCAGGCGGACACAAGATCAAAAGGAGAAGTAGAAAGAGCGTCTTTAGTCTTTAAAAAAGGAAGGGCCGAGTTTTTTCCCAGCTTGCAACCCATACAAGTAGAAATCTCAATGTTAGGTACAGACCCCAACATTCCAGTAGAAATAAAATATCTAAGTCTTGGGCTGGAGACATGTCCTAATCTACGATGCCACAACAAAAAAAGGGGAGTAGAGCACCAGACACAGCAAAAAAAAAAAGGCAAAAGACTGAGGTAAACGAAGTTTCTCCAAAAAAGAGAGCTTGCCTACTCTACGGTCCTTCCCAATCCCCTTACTCCATAAAAGACCTCTCGCATGATCCTCTACAAGACAGGAGGTAGGAGAGAAGTGAATATAAGCATTTTTTTTTCAAGCCGGAAAGAAGATTCACGGAGAGCAGGAAGATGAAAAAGAGCAGAACATATTCGATGATAACGAGAGAGAGTACCAAGACTTGTTATAGGGAATTGCTCGGAGTTTGCAGTTTAAACAATAAGGAACTTAGATGGAGAACGAAGAGAAGAAAGAAGTGAAGAATCACCAGTCATCTTCTTCGATGCACCCGAAGAAAGTAAGCAGCCCCCTATGTAGTAAGCGTAAGGGGGAGCAAATACCTGTAGCTGTAGGAGGAAAAGATATGACAAGACGGATTCAACCTCTGAATCTGCTTCCGCTGTCGTGGGGTAAAACTTTCTGTGTCGGGCGTGGGAGTGCTCCTAAGATCATAGAAGTAATGCTTCAGAGGCCCTATGGAGTAAGGGTAAGGGGATTGGTAAGTTTCCGATTCAGTAGGCGTCTCCGGGGGAGCAGCAAGATGAGCTGTGTCTGACTGTCGACGAGAGTTTGCATTCTGCCGCTTGCGAGAGTCTGCAATCATGTGACCAGGCTTCTTGCAATAGTAGCAATCTTGGACATGTCTCGTTGGCCTGATGCACCAGCAAAGCAAAGCTTCCAGATTGAAGATTCTGACCATAGGGTCGATGTCCCAAAGCATGTTCAGCTCCAAGAACCTGATTGATCTGAAGCACCCTGAGTAATATAAAATCTACCCCCAGCACCCAACCTAGTAAAGGGAAGCAAGTCGGGTCTCCTCCGGATCTCACATCAGCAACTACTCTCTCAATGTCTGGTGGAGGAACTCGATGTTGAATTGAGGATCTAACATTCTCGAACTCAGGCCTCAAGCCCATCAAAAACTTAGAGAGCCTCTTTATACTCTATAAGGCTATTCTATGTTATATGAAATTCTTCCCGGCAAGAGCTTTTAGAATCGGTGCCCCTATCTTTTCTTTGAAAGGGGTCCCTCACCTCATGTTCAGCTGGTCCCATAGAAGCATAAGCCTTCGGTAAAAAATAGAATAGTATAGCACACTTCTTTCTTTATTTTACCTATAAGCTAAGGCATGTTCTTCATGTTGCAACTGATAGAAAGGTGGAGAATCATCCTGAGAGTCAAGATTACCTTTTTATTTTGAATCTTTAGCAGTCGAAAAAGAGGTGACGGTGTATATGGGGCTCAAAGGAAGTAAACAAGTCATCCCATTTGAAGCTAAGCACTTTTCATCTTTTGTAGGAAAATCCCCTTCTCTAGTCTTGGGAAATTGAGCGACCCTAAGAAGCACAAGACATTTTCCCGAGCAAATCATTCTTCATCGCATAAGCACCGCGACGTACACCCTCATCTACCTGAGGCAGCGTCTCGGGAAGCACCACTGGAGTCACCGGTACCATCATGGTAGCAGCAGTAGCAGCTCGGCCTGATCCAGGAGGAGGCATCAAGGGACCCGAGGAATCACTGACCTCTCCTCACTCGGTCAGCCGCCATAGTTGCATCGAGTTGTGTCTGCAATAAGGCTATCGTCGTCTTCTGCCTATCTATCACGGATGAGAGGGTCTGATTCTGTGACTCTAGAAGATAGATCTCTCTGCTGCTCGCACTCGTATCGGCTCGACTCCTCAACTGGGTCTCGAGCTCTCTGATACGATCCTGAAGTAAGGATTTAAGAAACCTCGCCGTGATGACTCAGAAATCTACAAGCCCATGGGTACTCTAAAAAGAGGTCTACAAGCATCTATCAGCCATCCATACAAGAAGAGAATACTTAAAGAAGTGTCGCGCTCCCGGATAGGATAAGAGTATCCAGGTCTCTCTTCAGCTCAGCTACCTCGGCCTGGAGTGCTCTCTTTTGCTCGGCCGAAGTAGCTGTGACAGTCGCTAGCTCCTTCTGCAACTGAGCCGCTCGTGCCGTCATGTCCTCCAGCTGCCTGCAACCAAGCATTATTATTACATCCAGTTCAAGCAAGAAGAATGTATCAGATGAAAGAGAAAGTTTGGTTCGAAGGTATACCGTCTGTCCAGATCTCTCAGCCTGGGAGGACAGCTCCTGGACTCTCGCCTCAAGCTCAGCAATCCGTGAAGCAGCCTGACCTCCTCTGATTGCGTAGTTCGACCCTATCCTCATGTGTGGAGGAAGGGAAGGATCGGTACCACACTCAACATAGTCCTTTCGGACGGTCAAATGCATCTCGAAGAAAAGAAGTCTCCCCCAGCATTGAAGTGCCTAATCTGATCTCTGAAAGTGTCCAGTAAGCTATATCTAGCAGCTCCCCCCGCCCGCAATGCATGGAAGGATCGGGGTGGCGGATCAGGAACCGGCTGACCAATCCCAAACTGCCGCAACACTCTCTCACCCAGGTACCACTCGACGTGGTCCAGGTATATAAGCTCCGCTCGGGCAAGGAAGTACGGATCAGATATAGCTACAGCTGGCCTAGCAGCGTAAGGCCTATCCCCAAAAGGCCTCCAGGTGATCTATATCCACATAGCATCAATCGGTCATCCACGCAAACGAAGAAGGAAATATCGCAGAAGAACAAGCTTACCTGAGGAGTCAAGGTATCAAACTCCTGTCGGAAAAAGAGCCCCTGGTGGTGCATATCGTGGTCCCAGAAGCGGTACGACCACCTCATCCCTCTAGGTAAGCCCCTAGGGGAATTCTCTGGTAAACGTGGACGACAGATATCCACCTACTCGTATAGCCACATCTGCAAGTGAGAGTAAGATCATGATCAGTTCAAGGATATGGAAGCTAATCAGTGCACAGCATTATCAGCGATCAAAAGTACCTGGATGATGTAGTATAAAAGCCGTAGCCGTAGATGGAGAAATTATGACCTACGCCACCTCACGAGCTAACCGCAAAGAAAGGTTTGTATACGACCGGCCCTTACTGCTGTACCGTAACTGAAAGATTCTCTGATCTACTTGAAGTTTTTTCAAGACCCGCGTTGAGAGAGATTGATTGACCCGGGGGGATTGATGCTCCTGCGTTAACGAGGATGGACGCCAAAAAGAGGATCGGTGAGCTGCCCCGCTCCGGGGGGGGCTCGCCTCAACGATCGCCACTCATGGCAGTGTCCTCTTACACAAAGCACCTTTTTGCAAACATCTTGATCCTGGGCCGTCTCTCATGAAACCAACCCAACCTGTGCGCCACAATTTAGCCGGCCTGGAGTCTGTCACGGATCATCGAGCCATCTCTTCGTACCGCACAAACCCAAACACTTCTGCAACGCAATAGTCTCACGCACCTGCCAGTCGCCCATAAGCTGCAACACTTCACCATACTAGCATAAAAACTCATGCCACCAACGAATGCTTCACTCTCGGACATATATCCATGCCCAACGTGGCTAACAGCACCCCACTGTCCAACGCCACTGCACCGCTGCCCCGACGCACACTTCTGAGGCAAAGTGCCATGGTCCTTCGACTACTAGACTTCGTCTTCGCCACCGACACAAGGTCCATTTGACATGCCACGCGCATTTCGCATTCCTTTGGTCCGTGCCTCTACCAAAGGCGACAATCTAGCTCTTTGGTTCCCGACCCTTTTATCGATTCGGCATAGTCCTTCACCCTGTATGCGACTGAAGTGCTTACCGGCGCCCTTTACACATCCTGGCCCAGAGTCCTTCTTGGTCCTTCCGAGAAAGCGAATCCCTCATCTATTGGCATCCCGCCAGGAGGAATGCTTACCGATTAGTAGATTAGAAGCATAGTCCTGACTTTCCTGAAAGCGCAAGTGGAAAGCTTAGTAAGGAAGTCAACTGATTGACCTAACCCTTCTCTTCTTCCCTCCGATTTCGATCTCCTCTCTTCCTCTTCTTGATAGCAAGAGTCATTGCTATAACTGAAATCCATTCATGATGGCGACTCCTACTTCTTCAAGCAAGGTTTAGGCTTTTCGTAAGCATTTAAGAAAGCAGCAAATCCTTCTCACGAACTAGACAAAGAAGAGAGAATCGTCTGCTTTCAAGGTAACTAGTTAGTGGCGGCTGATTACCAGTGTGACATGGATCTTCCCTCTATCTCTGAGGTGCGGTTAGGTTCTGGGGTCGGATCGGGTCCCGCAGTGGGCTTGGCCTCTGTAACGAATCTAGCCACTTCTCCCAGCTGGTAGCCCCTCTTCTAGGACTTGCTACCAGCTCTGCGAGGATGCCCCCTTACCCTTACATGTCATCTTCCCCTACCTATTCAAAATCGGTCTTTGTTCCCTTAGTGGGGACCCGACCTTGATTCGATCTTCCCCCAAGAGTATGTATTGCGCAACTCCTCAATCTCAATCGGAAGCAGTCGTCAGGCCGAGAAATGGTAATAGTATGCGTTCTTTCTTTATTCATACATTGATTGAGAGATGCTTTGAATAGTAAGGAAGTCAGTCAACTGGAAGTAGCATGATCTAATTGTAGTCTTCGCTTGTTAGGCATATAGCTAGTCTTCTTTCTGAGCGAATGCTTACCTCAGGGCATATCGTATAAGTCCTATGGAATGGATTTGATAAAGCTATTCTATTCTTTCGAAAGCGGGTTTTAAAGAAAGACGTTGAGGAGGCATGGATGAAATTCCCATGAGGAAGAATCAGCGTAGTGGCATTAAGTAGTATGTCAATAGAAGTCTTCAGAAAGGCAGTTTTAACTGTTAATCTTATCTTTTTCTTTTGCTATCCATTCTAGTGCGCCTATTCCCTTAGGCGAGTGAAAGGGCGAAGGCAATTGCTTTTGTCAATGAGATTCCCTGCAAAAAAAAGCTATTTCGCGTCCCCTCTCTGCTTTTGCCCTTCTGCTTTGCTGCAGATCTTTCTTCATATTCCACAACAGCGAAGTGACTTCCGGACCAAATCGTTTGGATTCAATGAATGTGGGAATAAATAGTCTTTACTTTGAAGAAGACAATGCGCAAGAATTCATATATTAGTAAGGCAAGGAACTTCTTTACCTAATATGCACATTATGGGATAGCTTTCATCTTCATATTCCTCTTCTTGATAGCACAGGATTTATTCATTCTTCTTCCCAGACCGGAGAATATAAATTCATTATGTTGATTAACCTTTCTCAGAGGCATTTACTAGGTAAGAAGCAAGGGATTAAGAGACTGGGGATCGTAGTCTCAATCCTAACCTCATATTTAGAAGCTAAGCAAGTCCAGTGCTACAGGCTTCATTCGACAAAAAGCAGAGGAAAAGAAAAGGACCCGGCTTCGTGGACGATAAAGAATAGAATCAAGGGCATGCCCGACCCGAGCTACTAGGCCAGGGCCTGAGGAGAGGAACTATTTCAAGCAAGGATGCTATGACCTCAGACTTGAGACCGATTCAAAGATATAGGAATGAATGAATCCAATGTCATCTATACCTTTTTGGCTGTCATAATGTGACAGTTTCGACTTCCATCGGTCGACTTCTGTCCTCTCTGTCTATTCCGTTTAGGGAATGGGCTTATTCATTCCGATTTCTGTAAATACTTCTGTGTAAATATCTCCCCCAGCCTCGGTCTAAAAAGCTCCTGCCCTTCTTGCGGGCTCTCAGTGATCAAATCTGGTTTTGGGAGTTGCCGGTGCGAATCCCCTTTGTTCCTTTCTTTCTTTGCCGGGTCAAGGAGAATCGCTTGGTTGGGTTCTTTGGTTGCTTATTCCACTTCTTTCAGTGGGAGGACTTTCATCAGCAGCAGCAGGTGGGCTTAGGCTCAGTTCATCGATTGCTGTGGATTCTGTTTCAGTAGAAGATTCTATTCATGAAGAGTGAGGAGTAGCGATTCGCGTTCTTTCAATAGTAGTTCTCTCTCCCCTTCATCTGATCCGATCTCTTGGTTGGTCTGGTCCTTACATGAGGAAAAGGCTCGCAATGGCTTGATTCTTTTAGTGAAACCGTGAGCCGAGGCTCTTCTGGGTCTAGGTATGTGAGAAAGGTGCTCAAAAGGGCATTCTTTTTTAGTATAGTAACATCTGCCCCCCCTCTAATGATAGTCTTTCTTTCTTTCTTTGCCAGTCTCCTCAAGGAATCCAAGGCTTGGCGGAAGAAGCGCTGTGCTAGTGAATCGAGAAGTCTTTTACAGTATTATTGAAGTGAACTTTCAGCAATAGCCGAGTTCATCGAAGGAGCAGAAGAGGGGAGAGGAGGAATCAGTCGCTACTGTAGTTGCTCTTTTGTCTCTATCTGTCGGTCCAAAACGAGCGTATCGGTCCATTCCGTATTCCCGTTCGATTAGAAAGAATGGGTCTCTTCCCCTGGCCTCGTTGTCTCTATCGATCTCACAAGTCTCTCTGGTATAGGCAAGGGCTCATCTGTGAATGAATCCATTTACTATATTCCTCTCCTCCTCCCCCAGTCTGGTCCCCTTCTTTGTATCGGTCTTTGTTTCGGAGCTGAGGTCGAAAGGAGCTTTGGGAAAGTCCCCAACTGGTCTTGACCGACCAACTGCCCTCCAGCTAGGAGAGAGTCCCACCGTACCGAAGACACACCGCCCAGAACTTACAGTCAGAATGAGCTCTCTGAAATGGGGGTGGGCAAGTTAAGTCAGCTCAGCTGTAGCATGTGAAGTAATAACTGAAAATCCAAGGCGTAAAAAACCACGAAATTCTTCCTAGATGGCCAACTAATAAGCGAGGAAAGCTCCTTGAAAACTAGTTTATCCGGATACCATCGATAGAATACCATTCGATTGAGGAAAGGATAATCCTCATAGAAAGAATTGTTAACTGGTTCAGGTAGTTTAATACTTAGTAGCTCGCCTATAAAGTAGGAATTCCCGGGTACTCTAGTAGCTCACTTCAGGTTGCTCTTCTTGCATACTTGCCCGAAGGAAGTAGCTTTCAAAGGTGAAATCAAGTGAGCTTTCCCCTGGAATGAAGTGGGCAAGGCCGGGAAAGGAAGTGGGATATGCGACCAGATGCTTCCTCCAGATCTAAGGTCTCTATCAACTAAATTCTCTTTTCTTCACCGGATCGAGACTAACTTACCTACTCCCGCTCCTACCGGATCCAAGAGGACCGATGCCCGATTCCCCGACCCATTACTCATTCCTTCCCGACTCGATAGGGATTGCAATCTCGAGAGAGGGAGCAACAATTGACCTCCGACAATAGGTAGATGGGGTGGGCTACGATGGATACAGTGAAATCAATCCTTATTCCGCACTCCCTCTCACCGGCTTGGAACTACTATAAATCATGAATACGAAGAGTGGGCTGGATAATTTACCACAAGGGCTCAGGCTAATTTGAATATTAATAGTTTGCAGTCACAAAGCAAGCTCTTCCAGAAAGCAGTCAGAAAACATTTATTAAATGAATCCGAATCTAGCAAGCGAGCCTTATTTTATTAGTAAAGTAGCTTTCTTGTTTTACCATTCCCGAGGGCTTTCTCACAAGCGGATTCCAATCAAAGAGTTTTGCCGAGCCCCCAAGCTATATAGTGGTGGAGTATACTCCACGAGCCAACCGAATCCTAGGGCGGCTAGTAGCTTCGCTCGAAAGCAAGGCTGCGAGCTTTGTCTACGGAGCAAGCCATCAAGACCTTTAATAAAAAAATCGTTCAAGTGTAAGTAAAGTCAAGTGTAAAGTAGAGGAGAGCTACACGAAGGGCTTTTATCCAATACAATCACAGGAAAGAAAGGGTACAAGCAGAGCGAAAGATAGAAAGTCGAAAGCTAGCCGAATTCCAATCTTCTGAATAAAGGCGTCCGAGCGGAGCGAGCGTGTCGAGGTAGGGGGTACGTGGATTTGATTCAAAAAGCAAGCCTACGAGTGGAATACAAAGAGAGAACGAGCTTATTATTATGAAAAGGGGAAAGGGCTTTTTCAGCAGGCTGATGAATGAATGTGAATAGCACCATGAGAAAAGGATTATGATCGTTAGAATGCCACAACAAGATCTTAATCTTTCTACCTTTCCTTGTAAGTCAAAAACTAACCCGAAAGCGCCGTTTCACCCCTATTCCCTCTAAAGCAGGGATTGACCCTTCCCTTCGTTCCACTCATCCAGATTAGAGACATTGACTATAAGTACTACTAACAGCTTAACCGAAAGACCGAAAGCCCCCCTAACCCCCGGAGGGGGAAGAGACAGGAGAGTTTTTATATCACGAAAAGCCCAGCGCTCGCGCTTCTTTCGAGGAATCCTAAAGGATATAATAATGAAAAGGCTACAACTGTATGGCATTACACTCTCTTCCTCTTTAGAGGGGTTACAGGGCTATGCTCATTCCAAGAAGGAAAGGCCCTAATAAAGTAGGGCGATTCTTCTTCCTGTACAGTTTCGTTTCCACATCCAGTTCAGGCTTTAGTTCCTTCTCCGTCCACTAGTGCAGCTTCCAGCTCTATGTATGGTAGTCGCTTTAGTCGCTTGACTCGGTCTTCTGAATCCCTTCGCCCAGCTAGCTCGTCCGTGCCTGGCAGTTTAAGCCTTGGTCCAGCAGCCTCTTTTCGATCCAAGAGCCGCATGATAAGAAAGCTCTCGATCTCGGCTAGCTGAAGTTAGTTAAATAGACCAGGAAACTCGTACTGCAACTATGCCAAGCAAAATCTTGGTTCCAATGCTGCAGGTTCTGGGTAAAAACTAGGTATTGGTCCTGGTGCTGCGGAGACAGGTCTTGCTGATCGAACTAATCTACTTTAGGGATTCACCTAGCAGCCCTTAATAGTTATGGTAAACCTACTAGCTATGTTGCTTCCATAGCATCTGTACTTGGATATACAATTCTTGGTACTCACACAACACTCTTTCATTTTATTTGGTAGGGGCTGCCCGGATTCCATTGCTACCTCCCTTTATACGCTCTAAAAAGGAGAAGTCACTCGATCTTCTCTTCTAAAGTATCCGCGCTGGCTGCCACCCCAAAAGAAGCGACGGACTGTACGAGATCAAAGGCTTGGAGAAGGGAAATCTCTGAGAGAAGTGAAGTTGGGGTTCGTTGGAAGAAGAGGCAAAGCGAATAGGAAGCAGGGAAAAGACCCTCCTCAGTTTAGTCCGGCCGTCTCGAAGTAATGAAAAGGAGTAATGAATTCGATTGCCCGAGTTAATGAAAGTAGAAAGAGATTCGATTCATAGGAAAGCGGGGATTTTGAGTAGTAGCTCTGTTCGATAGTGGTTCCCGCTCTTCTAAGCTCCGGGCTTAATGGTTTGGACTGACGTTCCAGTTGTGACATCAACAAGTGGTTTGGCAAGGAAGGGTGTGGAGCTGGTTTAGTGGCCTGAAAGAGCCGGGCCAACTAGTATGGGTGCCCAGGCGGCTATGTCAAGGTGTAGTTAGAGCCCGTGTAGCCATAGGGTGGGTAAGCAATCCCAATCGCTCACTTTCCAGATAGGAGTAATAATCTGATACATTGGTGGAACCAACAAGATACAGTGGATCTATCTCTCATTTAATAACAGTAATGTCGTAATGTCTTCTTCTGCACCTGCTATATCAATTGTACATGGAAACAACATAATCGTTCTCACGTAGCGATCGTATCTTCTTAGCAGTCCTACGGAAAGCTGGATCGATCGAATCCCGCCCCAACGGGAGCAGCGGAATCAACTGACTAAGCTATTTCGGTAGCTGGCATCGCTAACAATGAAAGCCAAACCTAATGAGTTCTCCGACGGGTAGTTCGCAGATGAGAGCTTCTCCGGGCAACAAGTTCAGGAGTTCCAAAGTCCAAAGTTATTTCACTGCTTTGACGAGTTTTGTTGTTATTAGATAGGAGGAAGCATCATCCGAATCATCAACAAAAGCATCATTTGCGGCTACAGAGTAAGCAGAAACAGAAGAAGAACCGGAAGAGGGCAGAAACAGCAGACGAAGATGATACCGCAGCATCAACGGAAGTCGTTTGATACGCATAAGTGCTTTCTAAGGTGGTTGTTGGTGTGGCATCATCTCACTCATCGCTAACAGTGTCAAAGTCAACAGCTTCAAAAACCACACCTTCTGAGTTCGGGGAGACCAGTGAAGAGCGAGAAGAGAACTCAAAACAAGGGCGTAAAGCAACTCGTCTCTAATAGAGCATGTTGTTCGGAGTCAAGATCAATAAGGGCAATGCATTCGGATGCTTCATTTAGGAGGAATTCCAGTACATCATGGCGTGGATAACAATAAACATAACCAAATGCAAATGGAATTGAATTGAAATGAATGAGATTTTTGAGAGGAGGACAAATAAAATCTTTCACTTTGTTAAGATAGGTATCTCATAGCTCATCATCCGTACCCTCACTTATTCAGTCAGATCGTACTGACCCCGCTAGTCGTCGTCTGATGGAGCTTCTTTCTGCGATCGTAGTCCTCGGGTTGACTCCTCGCCTTCTGCTTACAAGTTCAGCGGAAGAAAGAGCTCAATAGCACCTGACTGAGCGCACAGACCTGGTGGGGGCATAGCATCCATCGTACAATCACCCATAATAACTCCCCTCACTCACGGCCCTCGTATTCGGCCTCTGCGGTTCGGCACCTTTGTCTTGGCTCAAGGTCAAGGTATCTGGTGTCGGCAACAGACGGAGCTTATCTCTGCTTCTAAATGACAATTGGTCACTGAACCACAAGTTCCGTAGTTAGTGGAAGCCAATCGGTCTGCGGAGGCAGAGTTAGAATATTCACTTAGAGGAGGGAGAGGCTTACGCCACCAGTGTTTGATTCTGCCGGGGTTACTAGTCGTACTCCCTTCTTAGTCCGGGCCTCGAAAGCGATCAGTGAAGAGAAGATCTGTGGAGTAGTTCGCTCTGATGATATAGCGGGAATAAGAAGAGTGAGATATTTGATCTGAGGTACATACACTCTCTTTTTATTCCCTATATTATATTTACTGCCCTACGACAGTTTCTGGCTCAGCTGCTTCCTCTGTCTGCTGGTTGCCTCCGCTCGCCATAGAGGTCTCTCTTCACTACGCTTGCCTCACTCGATGATCCACTGTTGAAGGTCAGGCAGGAATGGTCAACAAGGTACTTTGAATCAGCACAAACAACGTCTTCAAAAGAGCTAGCACGCACAAACGTCTTATTCTTCCTCTTCTTATGACTCTTCCTCACCCGAAACCTACTAGGCTTCTTTCTTCCTCCCTCACAGGTGACCGAACAAAACCAGTAGCAACAGTAGCACTTGGAGCGACGATCGATCGGTTATGAAACCCTTTTGGGCATGAATATCACGAACGGAACGAAACAAATGAGTGGGTGGCTCACGAGAGGGATTGACTTGTTGCCGTGTCCTTTCCTTACCAAAGTGTGCTCTTTCCTGATCGGTCTTGATCGGTTCGTTCGGCATAACTGAAACTTGAATATTGTACTTATGTAGTGTAGCTCCGAAAGCTTCTTTCTTTTCTTTTAGTCGATGTCGATCTACTCTTTTGGACTCCTCATCCTTGGCTGACTGGAGTACTTCTGCGTGTTCTTCCTCGCCAACGTCAACTTAGGTTTCTTTTGGTTGTGTTTTCATCCATTTATGCAACTGGTCCACTAACGGGATTTATCGACTGCACCTTCAAAGGTCAAGTGAAAGCCAGTTGACGGGCCTTCTTGAACGGCTTTCCTCGGCAAACTGTCTAAACTCTGGACAAATAGAAATTGTTCTTTGGCTGAACGTAGCCATAAGCGGTGAGCCCCTGACAGCCCTCCCTCATCCGTGGGCCTAAGTCATTCCTCGGACGCCGGAAGGACTAGAGCAGGTCATAGCCTTAATGACCGCTCCGCTGCTCATCACCTTCGGACCTGAGGACTTCGCGCCGGGTATACATCGAGCTACTTAAACTATCGTTTTCCTTAAGCAAAACTTACGTTAAAGTAGGTTAGACCTATTAGGACTCTTTAAGGAATCCGACAAGAGAGAGAAACCGCAAAAGGAAATGGAGAATCCGAGAGTCTCAGTTTAGTTTCTATCGAGTGTAAGTCATTCAGTCCCGACAGCCTCCTACCCTAGACCTATAGTTTCTAGTGGGAACTGGGACAACTTCTAGTTGGTACTACAACGCACAAGCGGTAAGAGCAAACTGTCTTATTGGTTTCCTTTATTGCGGCGTACTCTATATATTGGCTTATCGTCCCCCTACACTTGACCTTTTCCTTGCTCTGGCACTGTAACTGGCACAGATTGACCAGCTTCATCGTCAACATTCTCATTCCCATAGCTTCTCGGATGACGACTGCTGACTTTGTCTTCATTTCATTCTTTGACTGCTATGAGCTTGAGGAAGAGGTAGGCGGCAATAAAAAAGAAAAAGAAAAAAGGTAGTCTATCCATTCTGGCGTTCTAGGCTTAAAGCTCAATCCGGTAACCCCTTTTTGTTTTTATTTAATAATCTTCTTTCTCTTTCCAGAGGGACGAGTGGGCGAAAAATGTAGTTCTTAAGCTTTCCTTTGCTCCTTACCGTAGTTGGAAGAAGTATGAAATATCCCTAAGTTGAGAAAGAGTAGTTGGTGGAATAGGCCTTTCTCTTCCTCTTCGACAGTAGAATAAAACTCTTCGTTTGGGATCTACTAGTTCTTTGACTGGATCAACGTATGGATCTGCTTTCGGCTCTGCTCCCGTCTGAGCCTGTTCTCTCGCTGGAAACATATTTTTTCGATGAAGGGAAAGGACCCACAAGTACAAGCGATTGTTGCTACGTTTTTGTACTCGACTGGTATCATACATCAAAAGAGGGATAGGCTTCCGGGAAAGAAAGAGTTCTGTCGGGTTTTGATACCTTTTTTTAACTACTCTTTTCTTTGAACACCTATTTCATACCGTACTCGTCGTACTTCCTCTTCTGCAATCAGAATGGTAAGCTTAAGCTAAAATAGTGTGTATTTTCAATCGTAACCAGCCCTTACCGCGATCAGCCTTTACCGGCTAGACTGAAGAGAGGAGGAAAAGGGAGGAACAGAAGACTTTTCTTTTTCTTTTAGTGGTATAGTCTCCCTTTTTGGGATTGAGGGGTGTCTAAGGAAGAGATTCTCTGCTGATAAGAGAAGCAAGCCTTGTTGAAATAGGGCTAGTAGAGGTGAAAGGTTTCATACAGCTTCAGAGAGAAAGCTTGAATGATAGATTGCCAACCATTTACCAGCATAAGCTGTAGTTCCTCCTGCTTCAGGTCTGGAAGTGCCGCTTCCCATTATTATGGTAGTCCTTTGCTTTGCTTGATCGCTGGACTCGGATCTTTCTAGTGGGGGTAGAACCCAACGATTAGCAAGCACGGTCTTCAACAGGAAAGATTGGCTATAAGGCTAGGTCGTGAACGCAGAACCGAACCCCTTGTTCTTGTTCTAGGCGGCTCACCTGTATCCGTATCCGTCCCAATATTCCAGATTCCCTTCCCTTATCTTCTAATTCAATTAGTAGCAGTGGTAGCTCAGCTCACTAGGCAATGTTAATGGACGGCTTTGCTTTGTTCATGGGCATTATCCCAGAATCTTATGCTTGGTAGTTCTGTGTGCCAAGTCGATTGAAAGCATTTGCCTCTGTCTTTGACTAAGGCAATTCTGTCTCGAATCGTTGGCCTGGGAGAGTCAATACATTCCCACTGCTTCTGTTCTGATCTCAACAATAACATATAGAAATAGAAGTCAGTAGCGAACCAGTCAATTTGGAATTTAAGAAACCGTAGGCCCAACGACAAGTCCTCAGCAAACATAAAGACGTGAACGACCAACGGTAAGAGCGAGTGAACTAGTCAAGAACTCAAATCCGTAATGCGCTTAAGGCATTGATAATCCAAGTCTTAAGTGCGACCCACTCAATGGATCATCTCGGGCAATGTTCTAATATATGGTTCTCATTTTCGAACAAAAAATACCTTAAAAAGAGCTCACTTCAGCAAGATTCCAAGCTCCAGTGTGCCTGTTCCTGCGCCTGAATCCGATGCAGATGAACTTGTATTGTAAAAGAAAAGGGAAGGAAATAAAATGCTCAATCTGGGTCACCTCTACCCGTATCCGTCCTGGGGTACAAAAACGCCCTCATATCTTTGCGAGGACATAACTTAATATGAAATCGAAAAGCTAGGACCAAACTCTTGATTAGGGATCATCATCCGCTTTTAAGCTCGACAACGGCAGAATCCGTATTGGAAACCTTTCCCATAGAAAGCTCCAAAAAAAAGTATTCCCAAGGTGCACACTCAATGCCAGGTTTCAAGCAGACAAACGATAGGAAGCACTTTAACTCAAGAAGAACGAGTCTAACAGCCAATATGGGTTTTGGTCCTTTGATCACATCTCCCAGGGGAAAGAGAAGGGAAATCCACTTTATGCCCCAAAGACGGTGTTGTGGTACTTGGATCACATCTCAATGTCTCAATAAAGGGGAAATAGACTAACAGCCCCGGCCTAAGGAGAAAAGAAGTTGACTGGCATTTAGATAGACGAATTCGCTCCTAGCTCGTCGTAGGTGGACAACCCTGAAACCATTCCACGAGACAGAACCATTCCTTGAATCGGGCAATGGAACAAGTTCACCCCAGAAGAAGAAAGGAATGTAATCAAATAGGCCCTATCCGAGTAAAAGCACGGACGGGACTATAGGCAGAAGCTGGTAGTTTAACCTATCCTAGTAGAAAGCGCCACCGTGGCCTTCTTTCTTCACCGCGGATGCGACCACTGAACGAAATCACTGGAAGGACCCCCATGACTACGGTTTGCCCGGAACCTACTGAGACCGGATCATGAGCTACTAGAGTTCGAAAAGCATGTCTTTAACAGCGCCTAGAAGAATGCTGATCAAATGCATTTCCTTTTCTTACCCACACACCAAACAAGATCGAAAAGAATGTCGTTCCTGGGCCTATAAGACTGCTGATTTGCTTTATTTCTGCTCTTCTCTGGGGGAATTTGATAGGATAGAGATCGGTCTTATAAGATTGCCTTTAGCTACCCCATCCTGACTCTAGCTAGCCTAATTGAAACGGTGTTGGAGCAAAAAGGACGATTTATCCCCACGGTGCGGTGGACTGCTCCATTGATAAGAACTGCCTTCCTCCGATGTGATTCTAGAGGATGAACTTGCGTTGGAATTAGAAATTTAATAATAAAATATAGAATTAGAGAAAGAATCTCCGCTCCGTCTTTGATTCCGTAGAGAACCGTCTTTTCTTTGTCTCTCCGCTCGAGTAGGTGCTTTGCTTTAGCCCAGCTCTAATCGATTGAAACCCTCTTTGTCTCTTTGCCCAGCTGAATAAGTATAAAAGACTCACTCGCTCACACCGTTGGACTTGAGCACTGACCCCTATTCTATTTATTCCCGCCTGCCCCGTCTTCCCCCTTTGGCTGGTAAGGACGGACCAAACTACTCTTTTTCCTATTAATAGAATAGGTCGGTTGATTGAATCATACGCATGTCTCCGGGCACTGGGCGTGGCATATTCTTAACCATTGATATACTAATTTTTGACTTTCCTCTTTCCGAAAGCAAGAAGTTTCTAAGGATAGGTAGCAGATGTAGCTTCGAAGGGCGCTAAGTAGTTCAGTCAAGGGAAGGCGAGCGCACTCATGAATATGAATACTCGATTTTCCGATAGTCTAGATCGTTTAAAACCAAGGTAGTCCGCCCGGTTATACCACGGGTAGGTGTAGCGGAGTAGATTATTTATGTAAGAAAGGCATTATCTGGAGAAAGATTTCATTGTGAAGCTGATGGAAGAAAGAAAGCTAAAGCAATAACTTAATGAAGAAGTTCCGGCAAAGAACAACAGAACTGTGATTTCGAAACGATGCTGTATTAGCATTTTTAAGAAAGACCTGGAAAGCAAGTTAGACCATGTTTCATGGATCAAGGTACATAAAAAGGTAAAAAGGGTGCCTATCTCAATCAAAGATGGAGAAAATGCTCCTTGCCAAGCAAGAGCGGTAAGCAAGAACCTCGGGGTATCAAGCCAGACGAAGTGAGATGGAGACTTTTATACTATCTATTTCAAATTCTGATCTCTATAGCCCTATGGTGCATGCCACTATGGTTACTTATTCTTCTCGCTTTCTCGAATCCTTATCATCAGTATGGCCCGTTACTATTATATTAGAAGACTGTGAGCTACAGGATGAAAAACCAGACGTTGAAGCAACCCGGCTCGTTGGGAAATTCATGTTAGCTGATACAGCTTCTTAGTCTGAGTCGTGGTTAGAGCGGCATAAGCAGCCTTTACTTTACGACCGGACTTCTTTGTCTGCTTAGATGACCCTACATATACAAATGGAAGTGGTTTGGTTGTGTCCATGACCGATCGGGACCGGTTTCTTAAGCAAGATGGTACCTATTTCTAATGTAAACGGAATGGCATCCTTCCTCTTTTGACCGAGTATATAGGCATCTTTCTCCCGACCCTTCAATTCACACTTGAAGATATAAGGTAAGGATTGATAGTTCTGATTGGGGAATCGGTATCCTTTGTGGATCGAGGGCCCACTGCCCCTTGATAGCAGTGGTTGAGTGACTCAATTAGTAGCTTCTTGGTTCTGGTATCCGATCAAAGGCCCACTGTCTTAGCCATAGCGATCTGGCTGGCCATATTCAGTAGCGTTCGCTGATCTTTTTGAATTGGTTAGAAATCAAATAATGGAAGCAGGTGTCGACTCACGTGAAGAGACATGGTTCAAGTCCGTTGAGTGAAGAATGGGGTTCCTACATAGGAAGAACAGAGCGATGGGGAATCTAGGACACTGGGAGGAGAAGAAAGGCTCAGATAGGCGAAAGGCTGAACGAACAACTCGCAGTGACCCATTTCTAAGAAAATAGCTTCTGACTGGACTGATGAATTCAGAGTTGGAAGAATGGAACTCTTGGCCGGTAAGACAGGGCTTGGTGCAGCTGGGCTAACTGTGCTTAGTGAAGGGGAAGCGGAAGTTTCATATGCAAGTTCTATATTGATGTAATTACAGCATACTTGTTCTCTTTTATAAACCTCTATGTATATACTTCTATAGGACCGGTGCTCCCTGATAGACGAACAACTAGACTAGTCAGCTCTCGTCCCATTGGTGGAGCATTAGCCTAACAAAAAAGGCAAAAGAGGGCCCTTCGGCGCGTGCAGTTGGCCCCGGAGATTGATAGTCATGCACTTAAGAGACTAACAAGAAGGCGGTTCTTGAGAGGATCGAATGAAAGAAGTCCTTTTTTTTTAGTGCGCCGGAATGGTCTTTCTTTCAAGCGAAGGCAGCGTTTTCAAAGCGATCAGAAAGACCTCCCGTAATTCTCCACAGGAAAAATGTTATTCACAAGTGAAGCGTCTTGTGCCTAGTGTTCTTTGGATCGAGCGGGTGAAATACAAAAAGAAGGACCTCGTGACTTCAACACAGAAATAGGGAACCACTCGATATCGGGACTCCAATCATGATCAAGGGCTTTCATTTCAAAGAAGACCAGTACCTTGTATCCCATGAATCACTTGAGAAAGCTGCCCTTTTAGCAACAAAAACCTGCCATGGAATAACTAATAGAATATACGCCTAGATCTATGATTTTCATTTCTGTAGATTGACACCCCTGCTCCATGGTAAGCAAGGAGCACTACCTCGATCATCAAGCTTTGGAAGCCGCTTCTCTAAACAGAAGAGGTTAGACCCATTTCATACTCCCCGTCTTCGAAGGATTCGTTTATGAATCTTTGCTCAATAGCCACTTTTTGAGGTGAAATTGAAGTCCTACCTTTCTTTATATGTGGAGTCCAGGAAGCAATTCCCTTAAATTGTAGTGAATGATTAATGCGTGTCAATCTTGATCCAAATTTGTTGTTAAAAAGCAACGCGTCAAACTTTCGATTGGAGCGTACTTGAAATGATGGGTAAAGCTCCAGGTGCCACTTCTACTTCTAGATAAGAATGGAGATAAGTAAGCTAAGTTGTCACAGAAGTATAAATCAGGCGCACCTGTCAGACTCACGCGAGTGGGTCGGTGGCTCAGATGCCCCATAATACCGGCGAATCAGCCGATTGGTAGGTTGAGTACGGGTACGGGGGAAGGAAGGTCAAGATCAATCAAGAGAAAGGGTGCGTGACGGCCTGGTGAATGAAGAGGAAATCAGGGATGCATTCAATCCCCCCTCTTCTGTTCCCTCAAGACAAGACCTATGAAGAGAAAATAATGGATCTACGCAATACATGTGGTTGAAATCTAATCTACCTTTATTATAGTTATAGATATTCTGTATATTTTCTGTATATTTAAGGTCAATAAAGAAGCTATAAGGTCTGCATTCAACCCAAAGCCCCGGCCGGCCCTGGCACTATGGTAGGTCAAATCTGATCATGGAATCTTTGGTTGTCACTGTCATTGGTGGTGATAGTACAGCCAATAATAGACTCGGTAGTTGTAACTGCCATCGGTGGTTAGAGTCCAGCTGATACTATAATCTTAAACTCT